TAACCATACATGAAGGGGAAATTGTGCAGATTTAGCAATTGCACCAACGAATAATAGGGAAGCACAGAGAGTAAGAAATAAAGAATTGACCCCATTATTATTATTATCAATCAAGTTATTTACTATTTCGAATAAATCCCGAAATTCTAAACTGCCCGTTATCCAATAAAGACCTAAGATTCCTAATAATAAACCAAAATCGCCTACACGATTAGTTACAAATGCTTTTTGACACGCATTTGCCGCAATGGGTCGTGTGAACCAAAATCCTATTAATAGATACGAACACATTCCAACCAATTCCCAAAAAATATAAATTTGTATTAAATTGGAACTAGTAACTAATCCCAACATGGAAGCATTGGAAAAACTCATATAAGCAAAAAATCTCAAATATCCTTGATCATGAGACATATAATTGTCACTATAAATAAGAACCATTACTCCAACAGTAGTGATTAATATTGACATAATAGAAGTAAGTGGATCGATCAAGTGACCGAACTCTAAGGAAAAATCATTATCGATGGTCCAAGACCATCCATATTGATAGATAGGACTACCCTTTATTTGCCGAATAGCCAGATCGGCTGAAAAAATCATAACGATACTTAGTAAGAAAACACTAGGAAAAGCCCACACACGCCGAAGATTTTTTGTTGCCGTCGGAACAAGGAGAAGCCCCAATCCTATGGCTATAGGAACTGGAAGTGGAACGAAAGGTATGATCCATGCATATTTATATGTATATTCCATAAAAAAAATCCAACCTTTTTTTATTCTTTATTTTCACTTATAAACTGTTTCCAATTCACCAGCCTTTCTCTCTCTCAAAGGGAGCAAGAAACTAAATAAAAAAAAAAAAAGATATGAAAAAGGATATGAAAAAGGATATGAAAGAACTCAAATATAACTTTCAATTCTTAATCATTTTGATTCTTTCCCAAAGATTGGAAATATTCAACTCAAGAAGTTAGAATTGGCCAAAAGATAGGATCAAATCACTGTGGAAAATACTTAGTTATTGTTATTAACTATGAGATTTTTAACATTCCATATTAAAATAATTAATGTCCGTAAAGTTAAGGAATAAGGAAAAAGAATTATACCAAAAAAGGACTTGATTCTAATCCAGATTAGAATCCTCGAATTCGCCAATAACTTGACCCAATACAATAAAAAAAGAAAAGTAAAAAAGGATCTCGTTCTTTGAGTTAGTTTTTTCAGAATCAGTAACTAGTTCATTGTTGAAGGGATTGAGTGGGTTCCATTCCAATAAAACAACTTATGTTTATGGAAAACCAACCCTATTCTATTATGCTTATTTTATGAGAAACCCTATAATACTTGTCACTTCGTTACCTGTCACTTTGCATAGAACTGAATGAGGAAATTCCAAAAAGAGTCTTTTTCTGAAATCATGTATCATTTATATCGTTTAAGAGATAAAATACTCTACTTTTTGTTTTCTAATTTTACAGTATAGTTTTCTTAAATAAATTAGGTAAGGATTCAGGATTCTGAAAATTTTCAATTTTTGTCTTTTCATTGAATTGATTTTTTTCATTGTTATTATCAATTATATTGGAAATATACAATTCAAAAAAAAATGAAGTTAACACGACGAAAATAGGCGGATATATGAATTGAACCCCCGCCCCCTCCCCCCTTTTTTTATTATTTTTCAACAGCAAACAATTCGATTTCTATAGCAATGGATCTTATGGATATGGATCCGAATGATCTATAAGAGTACCGTCCTAATTTTTCTTTTTTCGTATGTAACAAAAATGTAAAACAAAAAATTACTTTTGAAAAAAGAATCGCATATTCAATTTTTCCCTAGGAAAACTCTCTGCAATTCACAATATGAATATTGTATGTTATCATATTCATATTAGATGTTATCAAATAAATATCATCTAGTAAAATAAAAATAAAAATATGGGTAACCATAAAATGGATAAGGAATAAAAAGAAAGAACGATCCATTTTGAACAACCAGCACATGTCTTTCACATTTAACTATACCAATGAGTAACCTCTTTATTTGTGAATGGCAGTTCCGAAGAAACGTACTTCGCTATTAAAAAAGCGTATTCATAAAAACATTTGGAAAATCAAAGCGTTTTGGGCAGCGCTAAACGCTTTCTCTTTAGCAAAATCTCTGTCTACCGGGAATTCAAAAAGTTTTTTTGTGCGACAAAAAAATAATCAAGTATTGAAATAATAGAAATTGATATGAATCAAAAAATTGGTGAATTGCATTTAAACGATCAGATGAATTATTCTCATTAACAAATATTTTCGATTTTTATTTTGTATATCGAACTGATCAATAAAAGATATAATCGCACTTTATGGTATGTAGAAGAATTCTTCTGTCTACTGGATTGGAAATTCAAGTACTCAAACAAAAAAAAGAATAAACCAAACGATACAAAGTTTCATCTTGTTTTTTTTATAGGTTCTTTTTTTTTTTTTGGTGCAGGGATTTTCCCCATTGATTCATTTATTTTTTTTTTTTACAAACTATAATAAAAGTTTTTTTTTAAGAGGGTTTCTTGGATTATGTATTTTATTGGATTCTATATTTCGAATATGGAGCCTATGAACTACGGGCTCGATCAAGATATCTATATAGATATCTTGATCGCTTTACTGTCGCAATTTTTTTTCATTGCATTGAAAATGTGCATTTTGTCAATGAATTTTTTTCTCATCTCGAATCCATGAAATTGAAATAAGAAAAAAACATTCTCTATGCTCGGATCGAGGTCAAAACTAGCTAATTCAAACTGCTCTGTTGAGAACTTAAAATCGCACAAACCCCGTTGTGAAAACGAATACCATCCTACAATAAAATTAGGAAGATTATTGAACGTTCAAATAGGAATTTGAGTGATTCCCTATTCATCGACTTTTATTTTAATGTATCCTAAAGGATATTGAATTGACTCCTTGAATCTCGACCATTTAATATGGATGAGCTATTATGATTTTTAACAAGCCGCTATGGTGAAATTGGTAGACACGCTGCTCTTAGGAAGCAGTGCTAGAGCATCTCGGTTCGAGTCCGAGTGGCGGCATCTTATAAAAAAAAATACATTTCATTCTATAATGAATTCAAGAATTTATTTCATCCCATCCCTAGGGGCTCCCTCTTTTAGGATTTTTTTTATGATATTTTCTACTTTAGAACATATATTAACTCACATTTCTTTTTCGATCGTTTCAATTGTAATTACAATTTTTTTTATGACTTTATTAGTCCGCGAAATCGTAGGATTATATAATTCGTCAGAAAAGGCTATGATAGTGACTTTGTTTTGTATAACCGTAATATTAGTTACTCGTTGGGTTGATTCGGGACATTTTCCCTTAAGTAATTTATATGAATCATTAACGTTTCTTTCATGGAGTTTTTCTATTATCCATAGGGTTCCTTATTTTAGGAACCATAAAAATAAAAATCATTTTAGTGCAATAACTGCACCAAGTGCTATTTTGACTCAAGGCTTTGTTACTTCAGGTCTTTTAACTGAAATGCATCAATCCGCAATATTAGTACCCGCTCTCCAATCCCAGTGGTTAATGATGCATGTGAGTATGATGGTATTAAGCTATGCAGCTCTTTTATGTGGATCATTATTATCCGTAGCTCTTCTAGTAATTACATTTCGAAAAAATGTGGAAATCTTCTGTAAAAGTGATAGTTTATCATTCTTAATTAGGCCAATTTTCTTTGATAAGATCCAATATGTGAATGAAAAAAACAATGTTTTACGAAATACTTGTTTTCTTTCGGTTCGAAATTATCATAGGTATCAATTGATTCAGCAATTGGATTGTTGGAGTTGTCGTGTCATTAGTCTAGGATTTCTCTTTTTAACCATAGGTATTCTTTCAGGAGCGGTATGGGCTAATGAGGCATGGGGATCATATTGGAATTGGGATCCAAAGGAGACTTGGGCATTTATTACTTGGACCATATTCGCAATTTATTTACACACTAGAACAAATAATAATTGGGGCAACAAAAATTCTGCAATTTTGGCTTCTATGGGATTTCTTATAATTTGGATATGTTATTTTGGGGTCAACCTATTAGGAATAGGACTACATAGTTACGGTTCATTCACATTAATTTAAGATTTCTTTAAAGAAAGGACGACTGATACAATACATGGGGATAGTTTCTATAATAAGGAGAGTTTTTGTGAGTTTTTTTGAGAATCATTTGAATCAAGTCCAAGTAGTGATTCAAATGATTCTCAAAAAAAAAGCCATGATTTTGATTCTAGAATTCACTTAATTCTTTTTTTTTTGATGTAAGAGAAGGATAAACTAATAAGACTTTTTTTCTCATTGCCCCTATCCAACGAACGATTTTGTAAATCTTTCAATTACAGGATTTTTTTGTGTCTTATCTTTCTTATTGATGAAAACTATCTATAAAAGTAATTAGATAGAATAGCTTCTACCTTGTCAACTGATAGGGAGAAAACAAAATCCGGATAAATCCCAATACCTATTACGGGCAAAAAGATACAAATCGAAATAAATAGTTCTCGGGGTCCAGAATCCAAAAAATGCAAGTTTTGGGCATTAAATTGCTTGTATCCATAGAACATCTGGCGTAACATAGCTAATGAATAAATAGGAGTTAATATCATTCCAATTGCCATTACAAAAGTAATTAGGATTTTTGGAATTAAAAGATATTTTTGGCTGGTAATTATTCCAAAAAATACTACTAATTCTGCAACAAAACCGCTCATTCCCGGCAAGGCAAGAGAAGCCATCGAGAAGCTACTGAACATCGTAAAAATTTTTGGCATTGGAATAGCTATTCCCCCCATTTCGTCAAGATAAAGAAGACGTATTCTATCGTAAGTTGTTCCTGCCAGGAAAAAAAGCGCGGCACCAATAAATCCATGAGAGATTATTTGTAAAATGGCTCCATTGAGTCCCTTATCAGTTATGGAACTAATTCCTATTATTGTGAAACCCATATGAGATACTGAGGAATAGGCAATTCTCTTTTTTAAATTGCGTTGGCCAGGAGATGTTGAAGCTGCATAGATTATTTGCATTGTGCCCACTATCACCAACCAAGGAGAAAATAGAAAATGGGCATGAGGTAATAATTCCATATTAATCCGAACCAATCCATACGCCCCCATTTTTAATAAGATTCCGGCTAGAAGCATACATGTACTATAATGTGCTTCTCCGTGTGTATCTGGTAACCACGTATGTAAGGGTATAATTGGTGATTTGACAGCATAAGCAATAAGAAATCCAAAATAGAATATTATTTCCAATACCGCAGGATAGGAGTGATTAGCTAATGTTTCAAAATTAAATGTTGGTTCATCGGAACCGTATAAACCCATACCCAGAACTCCCATTAAAAGAAAAATAGAGCCCCCCGCGGTGTACAAAATAAACTTTGTAGCCGAGTACAAACGTTTCTTCCCTCCCCACATAGATAGAAGTAGGTAAACCGGAATTAATTCAAACTCCCACATAATGAAGAAAAGTAAAAGATCTCGAGAAGAAAATGATCCTATTTGACCGCTGTACATTGCTAACATCAGGAAATGGAACAATCGCGAATCTCGAGTAGCTGGCCAAGCTGCTAAAGTAGCTAAAGTAGTGATGAATCCTGTTAGTAAAATGGGTCCCACGGAAAGTCCATCGATTCCTAGTCTCCAATGAAAATCAAAAAGATTTATCCATCGATAATCTTGTTCTAATTGGATTAATGGATCATCCAATTGGAAATGATAACAAAACACATGGGCCGTTAGAAGGAGTTCGAGGATACATATGCATATAGTATACCACCGAATTACCTTATTTCCCCGATGAGGGAAAAATAGAATTGAAGAACCTGCGAATATCGGCAAAGCAACAATTATTGTTAACCAAGGAAAATTTTTCGTGGTAAATACAAGATACACTTTGACCAGAAAAACCCGTGCGCAATTATCGGTTCGATAATTGCGCACGGGTTTTTGTCGGTAAAGAGAAATCAAATGGATTCAAGTGGAGTTTTCTGAAACATATTAATAAGCTAGGCCCATGCTGCGAGTTGTCTCATGCCATAAATAAACCCGGACACTCAAGAAATCCGTTGGACAGGCGGATTCACACCTTTTACAACCTACACAGTCTTCTGTTCTTGGAGCAGAAGCAATTTGCTTAGCTTTACACCCATCCCAAGGTATCATTTCTAATACATCCGTGGGGCAGGCTCGTACACATTGAGTACACCCTATACATGTATCATATATCTTTACTGAATGTGACATTGGATCTATCAATTTTTTGAACGTCAGAGATTTTCAATCTAGTAAAGTAAAAGTAGTAAAGAAATCATATATTTTAAACACCAGACGAATCAATGATTTACCAGAATTGTTTTCGAATCAATCTATTTCTGGATTTGTCCATGAGAAGAAAAAGAGCCAAGATACTTTGATTTCTTGTGTTTTAGCAAACAGAGTCATATGTTTTTTCTGTCATACATAACAGTTTGAATTGGTGAATACTCCATTATTTCTATAGAAATAGAATATTATTTCTATAGAAATAATATATATATTTCTGATTACCACTATTTATTCAACAAATTAGATTGATTGATACGAATTGATCTTCGGTTACGATGAATTGATGAAACAATAGCTAATCCAATAGCTGCTTCAGCGGCTGCAATAGCTATAACAAAAATGGAGAAAATGTCTCCTTTTAATTGGCGATTATCAAACAAATTTGAAAATGTTACGAAATTCATATTAACCGCGTTCAGTATAAGTTCAAGACACATAAGTGCTCTAACCATATTTCGACTTGTAATCAATCCATAGATACCGATCGAAAATAAATAGGCACTCAAAACAAGTACATGCTCGAGCAGCATTGACTGACTCCTGACCAATCTCGACCAATCTCGATTCCTTTCAATATGAACAACAATTCCCGCGATTCGATTGACTAGAATATAAAAAATACGTAATAAAAGAAAGTATTGATAATAGATCGAACTAAATGCATTTCTATTTTATACATGAACAGTTTGAAAATAGAATTGAAATAAAATTTATAGTTAATAGAATAAGACAAAATTTTGTCTTATTTTATTTGGATTTATAAGTTTTTTTTATTACTGACGAGCCATAGCAATCGCACCTATCAAGGCAACTAAAAGAATTATAGAAATAAGTTCAAATGGAAGAAAAAAATCTGTTGATAAATGAATCCCGATTTGTTGACCGTTGTTTATTAAATCCTGCTCTATAATCTGGTTGGATTTTGTCGTCCAAATAATTCCGTACCATGACGTATCTAGGATAGTAGTAATTAGTGAAACAAAAATACTTGTACAAACTAATAAAGTGGCCCCATCTCCAACGGTCCAGAGATGGAAATCGTTGTAATATTCTGAACCATTCATAAACATCACAGCAAATATGATTAAGACATTGATGGCTCCCACATAAATAAGGAGCTGTGCGGCAGCTACAAAATGGGAGTTCGCTAGAATATAGAAGAAAGATATACAAACAAGAACCAATCCCAAGGAAAAGGCAGACAAAATAGGATTGGTAAATAATACCACTCCCAGACCCCCTATTATCAGACCCGATCCAAAAAATACTAAAAGAAAATCATGTATTGGTCCAGGTAAATCCATTATATGTAAAATAAGAGATAAAAAGTCGAAATGTTTCATGACCTTATTGACTAGACCAGGAAAAAAGAAATTACCCTATCTATTTCTATTTTTTTTGATACGTTATGCAATGCTCCTAATTGAATTAAATCCTAATGGAGTGGGCGGGGATTGTTCTAGATACACTTATGAATTGAATCTCATTTATCTATCCAAAAGATTAGTTAGAAATTTTATTTCTATTACTATTATATTAGAATTATATAAAATTTTGATATATTTCTATTCTGAAGTATTATTCTATTTATATTCAAATTCAAATAATTTTTTTATTATTTTATTAGATTTTCAATTAGACATTCCTAATAAAGTTATACATTATTAGACATTTCATACATTTCGTTTTAATTATTAATTTGAATTTTGATATATATTTTGAAACCATCAAGGGTATATGAATGAATTTTCAATCCAAAGCAAACAGTAACTTCCACAAAATCATAGTTAGGATTTTGAGTTATTTCCGCAGCACAATGAAATGACAAAAACTTCGCTCCTTTAGATCACAACTGAATCTTAAGAATTGGTAATTGTTTTTGAATCAAGGGATTGACTCGTGACTTTGTTTATTTGAGTAGAATTCATAATTGGGGAAATGGTGTAATCCTCAATTACTGACATTGGTAACCTGCCCAAAGCAATTTGATTATAAGCCAATTCATGACGATCATAAGTAGAAAGTTCATATTCTTCAGTCATTGATAAACAGTTAGTTGGACAATACTCGACGCAGTTACCACAAAATATACAGATTCCGAAATCAATACTGTAATTAAGCAATCGTTTCTTTCGAATATCAGTTTCCAGTTTCCAATCTACAACGGGTAGATCCATAGGGCACACACGAACACATACTTCACAAGCAATGCATTTATCAAATTCAAAGTGGATTCGACCTCGGAAACGCTCAGATGTGATCAACTTTTCATAAGGATATTGAATAGTTACGGGTAAACGATTTGTGTGGGATAAGGTAATCATGAAACTTTGACCGATGTACCTTGCAGCTCGTACTGTTTGTTGACCATAATTCATGAAACCAATTACCATAGGAACCATAGCATGAATATCTATAAATTATTTCATGTTTCTGTCTCTTGTTTGAACGAAGTTATGAATCTAGAATATCGTATGCCTTTACAGTGAAAGGAGTTGGGAAGAAGTTGTCAATAATAGATTACCTAAAGAGATAGGTAAAAGAAATTTCCACCCAAGATTTAATAGTTGGTCTATTCTCATCCTAGGTAAAGTCCATCTTGTTGTGATAGGAATGAACAGAAACAAATAAGCTTTGGCTAATGTAATAAATATACCAATTGTCGTTCCAAAGACTCCACCCACTTCATTTATTCCAATAAGCTCAGGAATGGATGTGTATGGAAGAGAGAGATTCCAACCGCCCAAGTAAAGAACCGTTACAAATAATGAAGAAACTAGTAGATTGAGATAGGAAGCAACGTAAAATAAACCAAATTTTATACCTGAATATTCGGTTTGATAACCCGCTACTAATTCTTCCTCTGCTTCTGGTAAATCAAAAGGCAATCTCTCACATTCCGCTAGGGAAGAAATTAGAAAAACCGCAAACCCTATAGGTTGACGCCAAAGATTCCACCCCCCAAACCCGTATTTTGACTGCGCCTCCACTATATCAACCGTACTTGAACTGTTAGATAATTATAGTCGGTGATAACATTACTGTTTCCATCGCTACTGCAGAACCGTACATGAGACTTCAGTTTCATACGGCTCCTCGATGGCCACAAATAAATCTAAGGACTAATTCGATATTATTTCCCTATGTTTGTAGAGTAGATAGAGTAAAGATATATCGGCAAATCCAAAATTAGACCAATGCAATTCTGTCTGCTATAATAACAATAAAAAGTGCTTCCGAATTGATCTCATCCTTCAAAATTTTCATTTTTCTTTGTTCAGTAATAACTGAATCTTTCAATTCAATAAAACACTCGTTGTATCAATAAATTTCGATTCATATCTTTTTCTTAATCAAAAGAATTCGACATTTTAATTATATTAGTATTAGTTTACGAATCAGCATAGAATTCTTATTCTATTAATATGCATAGAAAAATTAATAAAAAAATTCTATTCTAAATATCGAAATATTTTATTTCAATTTAATTATTGATTTTATTGATAGAAATAAAAAAAATGAATATAATAACTAAAGTTCATAAATAGAATATAATATAAGTATAAGTAAAGGATTACTTCGTTCCTGATAGTCATTTCTTTAATCAGTGGATAGGAGCATACATACTCTGGATCGGGATCGTGGGGAAGTACTACTTAAGCATTTCTACCAATTTTAAGCCCCGTTTGAATTCCTTTTATTTTTTATACAGAATACTCCTTTGGATAACTTACTTTAATATACATTACTAATCCTTTGTGTACCTTGGTGTTCCTAAGCGTCCACTCATTTTTGCTCGATCCCCAGTATGGTAATCCAGACAATAGTAGAAACTCCATATGGTTGATCTTTTATACCCGCTTAAAACTATGATGACTAATCAACCAATTTTGGGGTAAACAGTTTCCACTGTTTTTACTTCCGCTTAACTCTTGTACCTAGGGACTGAGACTCAATCCTTTTACTGCCAATTTGTAAGCTGTTTTGTCTCACTCATATAACTATCTGGTTTAGTTCATCGGAACGATGATGAATAAAAAATAAAGATGTTTATTCACTACTTTCAACTTTCAACTTAAAGAAAATTAAAAGATAGGTAAAAAAAAAAGTGTATGTCCCAACGAATCGCACGTAGAGATATTGATAACACACATAGAGTTAATGGTATTTCATAACTAATCGATTGAGCAGCAGCTCGGAGACCACCTAAAAAGGAATATTTATTATTCGATCCATATCCTGACATAAGAAGTCCAATAGGAGCAATACTCGAAATGGCAATCCATAAAAAAACACCTATACTGAGATCGTCTAAAACAACGCGATAGCCAAAAGGAATTACTGAATAACTTATGAAAATGGATATGACTGCTATTGATGGTCCGATACTGAATAAACGAATATCCCCTCTAGATGGGAGAAGATCCTCTTTGAAAAGTAGTTTTGTCCCGTCTGCTAGAGCTTGAAGAATTCCCAAAGGGCCGGCGTATTCGGGTCCAATACGTTGTTGTACCCCTGCGGATATTTGCCTTTCTAACCACACAATTACTAGTACCCCTATTATGATTCCCGGTGCGGGAGTAAAAATAGGGACAAGCAACCATATGAGCCCATAAACCTCTTTTAAGGATTCCGATCTGAAAAAAGAATTGATAGCTTGTACTTCTGTCATATCTATTATCATTTCACCGATCAACTTCTCCCATAATGATATCTATACTACCTAGTATCGTCATAATATCAGCCAATTTCATTCTTTTAACTAACTGAGGAAGAATTTGCAAATTGATAAAACCCGGCGGGCGAATTTTCCATCTCCAGGGAAAAACGCTCTGATCTCCTATAAGAAAAATTCCCAATTCCCCTTTTGGAGCTTCCACTCTCACATAAAGTTCTTGTTTCGACAATTCCAAAGTAGGTGAAGGTTTTTTACTAATGAATCGATATTCAAAATCATTCCATTCGGAATCCCTTGCTCTATCCAAACGGCGGACTTCTAAATTTTCATAAGGCCCCCCCGGAATTCCTTCCAGGGCTTGTTGAATTATTTTTATGGATTCTGCCATTTCACTGATTCGGACTAAATAACGAGCTAATGAATCTCCCTCTTTTTGCCATTGTACTTCCCAATCAAATTCGTCGTAACACTCATAATTATCAACTTTACGAAGATCCCATTGAATCCCGGAAGCTCGTAACATTGGTCCTGACAAACCCCAATTTATTGCTTCCTCCCCTCCAATAACGCCTACCCCTTCAACTCGTTCGAAAAAAATAGGATTGCGCGTAATAAGCTTTTGATATTCAGTAACCCCTGTTAAAAAATAATCACAGAAATCGAAACATTTATCTATCCAGCCATAGGGTAGATCGGCAGCGACTCCTCCGATACGGAAATAATTATGCATCATTCGCATACCCGTAGCAGCTTCGAATAGATCATATATTAATTCTCTCTCTCTGAAAATATAGAAAAAGGGAGTCTGCGCACCAATATCCGCCATAAAGGGGCCCAGCCATAACAAATGAGAAGCTATACGACTCAGTTCCAGCATAATTACTCTAATATAGCTAGCTCTTTTCGGTACTTGAATATTTCCCAACTGTTCTGGTCCATTTACCGTTATTGCTTCTGTAAACATAGTAGCTAAATAATCCCAACGTGTTACATAAGGCAGATATTGTATAATTGTTCGATTTTCCGCAATTTTTTCCATTCCTCGGTGTAAATAACCTAATATGGGTTCGCAGTCAATAACATCTTCACCGTCTAGAGTAACGATGAGTCGAAGAACACCATGCATCGATGGGTGATGTGGACCCATATTGACTCTCATGAGGTCTTTTCTTGTAGCAGGTACAGGCATATTTTTTCCCCGATTCATTATTCCATGAATTGCTGAAAACGACATGAAGTTCATCCACATTTAGTTCAAATCGAATAAATCAAATAATTCAAAAAATTCAATATTCCAATTAGTTTAACGAGTTTTGGGGTTCCGAATATCCAACTGACCCATTAATTCTTTATAACGTACTTTATTTCTCTTTGACAAATAAGCCAATAGCCGTTGACGTTTTCCCAGAATTTTCCGTAGACCTCTCTGAGATGAATAGTCTTTTCTGTGCAATTCCAAATGTGAAGCAAGTCTCCGTATTTTATTAGTGAAACTGAATACTTGAAATTCAACAGAACCCTTATTTTCTTCTTTTTCTTCTTGCGAAATAACTGAGATGAATGAATTTTTTACCATAATAACGAGTGCTTCTCTCCTTTTTCCTTTTTTTTTTTGAAAGATATGGGATTTTACGGATCAGTAATAATAATAAGAGAATGCCGTCCTTTTTTATTTGGATATAGATTTCTTCATATACTTAGACTTACTGCTTTTGCTTTATACTTATTGTTATTGCTTGCTTTTTTTTTTTCAAATTGAATTAATCCATAATAAATCTCATTTGCAATTGGTTTTTGATATGGATACAAAAGGATAGTACATTTCTGCACCTACTACAAAAGAAAAAATTTTTGACTTAAAGAGGATTCTGTCCAGTCATTCCTAGATCTATTAATTGATAAGATAGGCCGTTGAATCCGTATCGTGTATCAGAATGTAATATAAAAAATCCAATCAAATAAGGGCATGTGTACGTCTGTTTCCCCTTGGATACCATATCGGATCGGACGCGTGATCGATGCGAAATATACCATCAACGAAATTTCAATCGTGGATACATATGTATCCTTGACAGACTGAAACGACTACCGTTATTGGTATCAAACCAATAGCGATTCATACTAGCTAAATCTTCTAATCGATAATTTGGCCAAACAAAGAATTTGAACTTACAGGATATATTATCTATATCAAAATGCTTGCTTTCATCCAAAAATGGAACACGATTACCTTCATTGTTCCCAGTGGGAAATACTAGATTCTTAACCACAACATTCACTTTCTCCGAATTGAAACAAATTCGAATTCTGAATTCTCTACGACGTCTAGGGGATAAAATATTTTCAGGAACAAGCAAATCATAATGATTTTCGTCTCGATTTCCAATCACCCTTTCATGCCGTGAAATGGACTCATCAAGACCATTCTTATAAACATTTCTTTTTTCTCGGCATTTTCTATTAGTTTGAGTTTGGTGCTTACTCTTATGCACTAATGAAATAGCGATAGCTTGATACATAATAAATTGTCCATCCCATTTTATAGAAAGACGAACTGGTTCAATAATCAAAATTCCTTTTATTATCAGGTTTTTCAGAGTTAGATCTTTCTGAATCAGCATTACGTCCAGGCTCATTTCTTCTCTTTGAATAGAGTATATAGCAATTTCCTTTGGATTTATCAATCTAAGCAGGAGACAATATACTTTAATATTATTGATTATTCTTGGATTCAAAGGATCATCCCACCTCAATTGAAAAAGAAAATATCTTTTCAGAAATAAATCTAGTTCTGCTGCCGTGTTTCTCTTAGATTGTTTTTTCTTTCTAGTGTCTGATCCCTCATAATTTTCTTTAACATCTTTTTGTTGGTTTGATATATCTGATGCAAGATTCCCTTGATTTTGTGCGTCTGATCCCCGATCCACTTGGCCTTGGACTGATTGTTGTTTTTCTTTTTGATTTTTATCCTCTACCTCTAATTCAAGAGATTTTTTTTGATTCGATGAGATACGAAGATCTTTTTTTTTTGTTCTGTTGATATTTTTTTTTTCACTAACGTTTTCGTTTCCATTCAAATTCAAAAGAAGTAAATTGATTGGTACGATCCACGGTTTAATTTTATATGTATTATAAAGTAACACAAATTCTGGGAAAAACCAAAGTTGGAGACTTGATATGTGACAATTGAATTTTTTTTCATTCATTCCCATCCAGTCAAAAGGGTTTTGTCTTTGATTGGATGAATTTATTTGTTTATGACTCGCGAGATAAATAAGATCTTTCTTATCCATCTTGTCAATTATTTGATAATAATCAGTCCCACTCTGAGTATTTTGATTAATGGTGGTTCCAATATCTATATTGTTCCAACCCTCAATATCGCTTTTTTTTCTAAGACAAAAATGAAGAAGTCTCCAATCAACAAATTTTCTATCTGTATTTTTATCCGTCTCAATAATTGAATCTTCTCTTAGATAATCACTAAGAACTATATCCCCTGGCATAGAAAATAATTCAGGATTATATGTGTTGTAATTATGGGGAATCCCTCGGACTTCGTTTCCTTGTAATGGTGATCCATAAAGATATGAGTCCTTATTATCGGCATAATTCATATATTTATGTGATAAAAGATCATATCTGTAGTTTCTTTTGAATTTTGCTTTTTGACTCGGTAATGAATCTACTACATAATCATTTTTTTTCTGGTAATTCTGGTAATTAATTAATTGGTCTTTTTCGTATGAATCAAAACGGACTGAGTCTTTATTTTGAACCAGACAACTTTGATTGACCCTATTTCGCCATTTTTGTGGTACTAATCTAAACCATCTAGTCTGAGATAAATCATGTTGATAGTGATAATGACCTCTTAACCAGCCTTTCCAATCATTCATTCCAAACTTTTGAAGTTTTTGATGCCTTAATCCGAAATGAAAGATTTTTTGTGTTTTCAAACAATCCCTTATTATAGACTTAAGAAAAAGGGATGTTCCTTGATATTGAAGTACGGATTTCAAGTGATACTTGTTAATAACTTGGGTTTGTGATAATTTGTAAAATACATATGCCTGTGACAAAGAGGATAGATCACAAAGAGTCTGTGAATTCTTCTTACTAATATTAGAAAGCGGCTTTTTGATAGTCGAAATATAATGAATTGTATTTAGATTTGTTTCCTCAATTCCTTCTTGAGTTGTTTTATCATTGTAATTGGATTTCTCAATAATTTTTTTTGATTCAAGGAAAGGTTGTACATTGATTCCTTTAATATTTATTATAAATAAAAGGGTATCCGTGTAGGTTTTTTCAATAACAATAATAAATTGCATAAAATAGTGCCATTTACGTATGACTCGGGTGCTTTTTCCTTTTAATATCTGCCAAATATTTTTTGGTAATTCGACTTTTATATTATCAAAATTTGTCTTGTTAGGACTAATGTTTATGTCTAGAGTTAGAAAGATTTTTTTCCTGTCTTTTGTGATTTTTTCGATTTGATTTCTGATCGTAATTGTCCTATCAGACAGATCGGTTGTTTTTTTATCGGTCAGTAAAGAATTTGTCCAATCCGCGGATCTAATTTGAATGTAAGATTCATGAGTACTCGGATTCCTTATTATTATCCCATTATTTTCATTTTGGCTCGATTCATATACTTCTCTCAGTCCAAATAATAGAATTGGATTTCTTTTTGCAAGGTCTTTCATTATTCTTTTTAGAAATTGAATCGTTTGGATAACCCATCTTGTTTTTTCTTTTGAGACCTTTAAAAACCTTTTTACTCTTTCTTTAAAAATTTTTAGAGCTATAAAATATTTCTTTTTCACCTTTCTAAGTTTTTTTTCAAATTCTTTGAAAATGGGTTCAAAAAAGGAAGGCTGTTTTCGGGGAGAACCAAAAGGCTGATCAGTTTCCATTCCCCAAACTGTTAAAAAAAAAAAATTCGCTTTTTTTCCTTTCTTTTTTATTGTTTCTCTATGCTGGGATCGTAACTTAGATTTGTGCCAAGGTTTCAGGCGGAAAGGAAATAGGATCTTTATCTGAATACCGTCGATTAACCAATTTTTCGGAAATTCTTTTTCTGATAATTGAACACCATTATAAGTGCATTTAACATGCATTTCCCTATTCCACGCTTTTAAATCTTCGTACCACTCGGGGAATTGAAATAATAACATACGGCAAAGATTTTTGGCTATTATCAATGAAGGCAATACTATATATTTTCTAAGAATTGATTGGGTTACTAACATGGATCCTCTTATTGCTTGAGCAAATAGAAGAGTATCCCAAGTCTCCGCTATTGCTATCCGCTCATTCTCCTCTTTTTTCTCTGTCGTTTTTTTATCCTTTTCTCTTGCCTCTTCCTCCTCAAAATCCGAAGTTTTGAATTCTACACCTTTCCCTGTCAAATTCCTAAAAAAGGAATTCACCATTCCTGAGATATCAAAAGCAAAAAAAAAGGTTTTTTTGTCTATTCTGTCCAAAAAAAGGGGTGAATGTACATTTGATTGAAACAGTTCCCAAGTAACTGTTTTACGTCTTTGAGTGCGCATAGATCCTTTGATTAAATCGCGACGAAAATCGGATTGTTGTGAATAACGTATCAAAGCTACTTCTGCTGCTGGATTACGATTACTAGTATTTTGGGGAACAGTATTAGTATTGGCATTCTGCTCGTTATCAGTAAAAATTACTACACGTTTGGCTTTTCGTGAACGAATACCGCGATCCTCCGTTGACTCTTCTTCATTTTCCCTCTCTTGTTCTTTCAAATCGTCCGTCAATTTGTATGCCCATCGAGGAACCTTTTTACTGATTTCTTTTAGTCCAATAGATTTTTTTCTAGTTGTTTGATCGTTTAAATCTGTTGTAACTGCAGTAAAGAAATATTCCGCTTTATTCTCTGAATCCAAAAATTTTCCTTGTTCTGACAATAAAAATAAAGAAGGGTCTTTCAATTTGGGTGGCGATTCTCCGGTAATTTCTTTTATTGAGGTCAAAGGGTTGTCAATGTTTGTCAATTCAAATTCTGGGTAATCCGCAGTAAAGATATAATGAAACTTATTTCTCCCAATTGTTTCTATAGAATCTTCTATCGAGATGATAAAATCATCATTTATGCTTGAGCGTGAATATAATTCTTTAATTGTTCCACGATAGGATCCGTTCAAAAAAGGATCATCTATTTTAGGTAAGCATTTTTGTTCAGTCTCATCATCGCACAATCTAGTTCTTTTTTCGAGTACATCCAGAGCAAGAAACCCTCTGTCTAGAGCTTCGATTCGATTGAAAAATTCGTTGCTCAGGTTGTTTTTTTTTTTTTCATTAGTATAAACCCAACGATTAGAAAGCTCTTCCAAGACGAGTTTTTCTGGCGCGTACAAAAACATCTTTCTTTGTATCATTTCCAAAA